AGATATACCCGGAAAAGATAACTAAGTATAAGAATCCTTGGCGAACAGGAGAAAAAACACGATTCTTTCGATACAAGATTAGGAAGACTAAAAATACTTTCTAGAAATCTTTTTTACTTTCATTTTTCCCGTCCTTGCCTTGTATTATATTCCTTTGTATGCTTATTTTCGAATGGTATAGGTATACCAGTAATGAGTTTCAGACATCCCACAAAAGAAAAAACAGTATAAAAAAAGAAAAAGGCTTACAGAATTTTTGAATCATACATAATTCTATTGATCGACAAGAATTCGAAACTTTTACCAACTTTTTAAAAATAATCTCTAGATCTAAAAATTCATTTCGTACAACTGAACCTTTTCAAACTGTTTCTTTTTCAGAACCAAAAATATTTGTGCCAAAATAACAGATGCCAAGAAGAACAAAAGGCCTTGGACTCTTAATGGATCTTGAAGCACTATTTCTGTGTCTCCCTGCCCAAACCCTCCTACATTTGGATTGCTTGTTAATGGTTGATCAAGCTTGATGGATTCACCTTCTGAAACAAGAAGCTCTGGTCCTGGAGGTATAATATCAACCACTTGACGTCCATCTGATGCATCAACTATGGTTATTTCATACCCCCCCTTTTCTTTACGTACTATTCTGCTTACTATACCGGCTGATGTAGCATTATAAACTGTATTGTTACTCTTGCTACCATCAGGGTAAATCTGACCCCTTCCTCTGTTCCCACCTACATATATAGGATATTTTAAGAAGTGAACGTCTTTTTTCGTAGCAGGGTCGGGAGAAAGAATGGGAAAGACGATTTCACTATATTTCTGACCGGTAACAGGACCTATCACAAGAATATTTCTTTTATTAGGACGATAAGACTGAAAAGAAAGATTGCCCATCTTTTCTTTCATTTCGGGAGAAATACGATCGGGGGGGGCTAATTCGAATCCCTCGGGTAAAATAAGAACAGCTCCTACATTTAAAGCTCCCTTTTTACCATTAGCAAGAACTTGTTTCAGTTGCATATCATAAGGAATTCGAACAACTGCTTCAAATACAGTATCAGGAAGTACAGCTTGCGGAACTTCAATATCCACGGGCTTATTAGCTAAATGGCAATTGGCACATACAATTCGACCAGTTGCTTCTCGTGGATTTTCATAACCCTGCTGCGCAAAAATGGGATATGCATTTGAAATAGATGCTCGAGTTATTACATATATCATGATCGATAAATAAATGGATCGAGTCATCTGTTCTTTTACCCAAGAAAAAGTATTTATATTTTGCATGGTCAATCATAGATCCCGGAATTTCTACAATAAATTCGATAGGTAGCTAAGTAGAATTCCCTATCCACAAGTTTGCCATTGTATTGATTGTACTGAAAGAATTGTACTGGTGGAATATGGTATGAATACCTTGAACTAAAAAGGTAGAAGTATAAAGAATAAGTAAGATTTTAAATGATTTCTTTATATACGAAGCAAAATTCTGATTTGATTGATATCAAGAGATCTAATAAATTTATCATTCATTCATTGAATGATAAATTACTACAAGGGAAGGAGATACACGATTTAAAAAATGGAAGATCCAATATTTCACAATTGTATCTAGAATCACTGGGAAAGTGGAAACAAGACCAGATATAATCTGATCGTTCTGAGCCAATCCAAAATCGTTGTAGATCGAACCAATCATTAGTTCCCAACCATGGGTCGAGTGAAATCCGATCCATAAATCAGTAACTAAAAGAATAGAAAAAGCTTTTATTGTGTCACTTAAGTTATAAAGAAATTCCTGAATCCAAGAATTCAGAATGAAAAGTTCTTCATTACCCAGAATAAAATAACCACTTAGAATAGCGAAACAGATTAAATTTGTCGATAAATGCAAAATTATATGGAAATGAGATTCATTGTGTCTTTTGACCAATTGTATTGTTTCCTTGTGCAATACTATACGAAGCCCTTGCCCTTGTATATGTGTGTCCGAGTACTGCTTTATCTTTATCATCTCGTCCAACAGGAATAGTTCTTCTAATTCCATAAAATTTTCGAGAACATTTTTCTCTTGAATCTCATTCAAAAGGATTTCGGATTGCCTGGTATTCCACCAATTAAAAACCCAAGTTTCTACACTTTTATTAAATGAGAGAGAAACCCACCAGGGCAAAAAAAGTATAGACACAAGATATGGTAGGGAAGCGAATGCTTTCTTTTTTTTCATTATGTATCTGTGATGTTAATGAACCTGTTTCATTCGTCGATTCTATCTTAGATTTCTATGAAGCGCTTGTTATATAACAAGAGCCTATAACTCTAACAAGAACCAAGAACAAGGTATCGAATCTATGGGTCTTTTCCTATTTTTGTTTTTGTGTAAGAATTAAGTCTTTGTATCTAGAATAGAACATAGAAAAAGGGACCTTTTCGAATGAAAAATAAAGAAGTAAATATTCTTTCTAGATTCCGGAAATCTAAATTAGTAAAATTGGAACCAATTCCATCTTCATTTATTCCTTTCGATGAAGACTCGAAAAACTATTTGAAGTAACGAATATTATTTGTATTTTAAGACGAACCCTACCAGGGTCCTTTAATTCTTTTATTTCTATTTCGAATTCGAAAGATTTCACTTTTTAATCGCAGCGCTTTTAATCGCAGCGCGGGGGATAGGGTATCAATTTAAAATCGGGAACCTAAAAAGAAGAATTTTGTTTTTACGAAAACAAAAGAAAAGACATGTTAAGATATTTGATGAATCTATACTTAACTTAGATTAGACTTCTTAATGAAACTTATTAGACCTTTAACTAGATATAAAAGAGTGAAGCTGGGGCGCCATGCATATGCGTCCTCCTGCTTTTTTTATTTGTATTTGAGATGTATGATGTATGTGAACTGCTGCCCCAACAGAACGGTAAAATCGAATATAGCAGCTTTTGCTGGAATGAGCATTTTTAAGAAGCTGTAGTTGTCTTAAAAAGATAATTAGTAAGTTGTTCTCTCATGCTGAGATTTCTTCTTCATTTCATTCAATTGGTACGCGCAAGAAATAGGACAATTCGGCAGCTTTTTGTTCAATTTCTCGTGGAGTAAAATTCTCATCAGTACGAGTCAAGGGAATGGTTCCTTGACCCCGGATTTCCATATAAAGGACACGGCGAGTAAAAAGACCCTCTCTCACCTCCATTCTGATTGATTGGATATCTTTCAGAAAGAAACGAAGGAAGATGCGACGATTTTTTCCAGGGAATCCCCAACGAAAAAGGCACATTATCCCTTCTTTTCTATCGAATCGGTCATAACCACTACCTACATTCCATGAAATTGTGCACCACAAATAAGAACTAATGAATAGACCCGCGATCCCATAGAAAGACATCACGATCCCTTGTGGGAAAAAAACAATTTGCTGAGACGGAAATACGGATATAAGATTCCTACCAAGATAACTGGAAGTTCCAACCACTAAGAATCCTAGTGAACCTAAAAAAAGGATACAGGCCCAGCAAAAATTACTTGTTTTTCGAGATCCCGTTAGAAGTTCTATCCATATATGTTCTGATCGCCAGTTCATACTATACTAGATCCAGTTGCATTCGATTGGAATTGAGAGAATAACCAAAATGATTTTACTTTTATTGCTTGATTCCGAAGTAACTTCCATCAACTAGCAGTATTCTGACGTGAACCATTAGGAATAATTAGTTAGATACATTGAGTTTCTATTTCAAAGATTCAAAAAAAAATATTTGCTGATCATTTTTAATTTAATTGATATTGATTAAACTATAACCGCATATACATAAATTAATGCATATATTATGCATCGGTATACATAACAATTCTTCCGTTTGTTTTCTGAAAGGCCACATATCATATATCCTACCATATTACACTAAAAAAGTATTTGTATGATGATCCAGCGTTGAAATAAATTGATGAGATTCGGTCCCATCATATTTAGACAATCTTATTTCTTTGGACATAAAGAGATAAAGAAGCCATTGCGATTGCCGGAAAGACTAGACCCACTAAAGGAACAAAAATAGAGGGAAAGTTCAAATCTATCATAGAGCGGGTACCTCGATTTCATATTTGTACCTATTATAATTATAAAGATATCTTATGATAAGTCTACCTATTAGCTATTATAAAAAATATGAACATAATCTTAATATTCTTAATATAAAGTACTTAATAATAAATAAGTACAAGGAATGTAGAACTAAATGAAGTTTAACTATTCCTCTTTCGACACGAATATGTATGACAATCCACTTTACATAAATTTTATTCTTCTTCTCCCATCCTTAATTTTATTTATATCTTTTCTTTCAAAACAAACAAAGGTTTTTTTTTATTTTTTATGAATTCGCGACTTTAACCAATCTTATCCCAATCTTATCCAACAAACAAAACAGGGGTTCTCGGTAAATAGAAATAACTTATATTCGATATTCTTATTTTTATATTTTTATTTATTCGATATTTTTTTATTTATTTTTAGTTGTTATAAAATATGAATATGTCAAAAGGAGGGATAAAGATTTCCCCGATTTCTCAGAAGGAGAAAGAAACTCTTTTTTATCTTGTCGATAGAGAGATGCTTATTCCTAATCAGTAAGGGGGGTAGAATAAAAAAAAGGATCCGGAAAGTAATTATCCAAAACTTCCGACTCTTACTACACTTATAACTGATGTCCCAAAAGAAAACACCATCTTCTTAGTTTTGTTTTTTTTTTATTATTACAATGAACTAAATGCTTATTCGCTACAAATCAAAATAACTGACCCTAGTGCTCTACTTCCATTTTAAAATGAAGAATTTCAACCCCTTTTTATTTAAAAATTTTAAATATTTTTTTTTGAATCTTGATTCAAGGGAAGGAAACCCTGTAGCTGAAATAACTCACTGAGAACACCTTTTAAAAGATTACGTGGTACGATTGAGTCGAATAAGCCCTTATGGAATGAATACTCAGCCGCTT